GGCTAGTTACAGGACGAACCAACCAAATAGTTGAAAACCAAATAGATAAAGGGAGGGGTCTTTTGTATTTTCCTTTGATTATGACATCTGCTGTGGCTCCGATCCCGTCCGTACCACACTAGCGGGTTTGAAGCAACCGTTGGATCCTATTCGATTCCAATCGAGGTGGATGCATCCACTTCTATGTAGGTAAGTTACCAAATCGTTATCAGACAGCCCCATTGAGACGAAATGGGGTGCAAGAACGAAAGCTGAATCAATTGAAAAAGCTCCTTTTATTTTGTAACAGATTCCTTTTCTAATGGTAATTAATAATACGGATAAGCCTATACCGACTCGTCAATCTCCTCCATATTGGATTCGTGAAATACGATTTAAATAAACACGAAATGGAAGATTCGTCTGTTAATTATATCCATTTGTTTCATAGAGAAGATTCTTTACCTGTCGAGTCAACATCTTTTATTTTGATTCTATCTAATTGATCCAATCTCTTCCGTTGGGGTAAGCGCCGCGATTACCACGAACGAATTAGTTACTGAAAGAAAGGGCGATTCACTACGCTTATTCGGTAGGTTTCACCGATTAGACGAAAGGGGTTACTAGATTCGTATCAGCAGTATGGGAATGGTAAACTAAGCCCGGAACGGTAGAATATCAAATTCATGAGGTGATTGGCTAGAAATGAGTATCAAGTTGTTTCTAAGAAATAGTCGAAGAAGGAATAAAATCTATCCCCCTATTCCTTCTTAAATTCTTATGGATAAAAAAACATTGAAGAAGAGCTCTTTGATCTCAACCCTGATTTTAGTTGAACGACGAGGAGCCGTATGAGGTGAGAATCTCACGTACGGTTTTGTATAGTGACATTGGAACTGGCTATCTGTCAACCACTCACAACTACACCCAAAAAACCTAACTCTGCCCTACGTAAAGTCGCCAGAGTCCGATTAACCTCCGGATTTGAGGTAACAGCTTATATACCAGGGATTGGCCATAATTTGCAGGAACATTCCGTGGTCCTTGTGAGAGGCGGAAGGGTCAAGGACTTACCCGGTGTAAGATATCACATTGTTAGAGGAACCTTAGATGCTATGGGAGTAAAGGATCGTAAGAAGGGGCGTCCTAGTGCGTTGCATAACACAGTCGTAACTTGTATCATCACAATGATTCCGTATCGGTTGTCCCGATATGCTAAATGCGTAGCTGACCCGGAAATGAAAGTATTGCCAGGGGACTGAAGCCTGCCATAGCAAAGATTGATTATTCCTCATCTGTTTGTATGAAGCAACTTGGTGTCCAAGGTATTAACACTCTAGTAGGTCAAGTCTCACCCGGACTCCTATTCTAAGGATCTGCCTGCAAATGTCTCTTCCTTCCTGGAACGGGCCCAGACTACCGCGACGGAGATTCCAACTTATGAACATTCGATAATTGGATTAACAAACCTACGGACACCTTCAGTCAGATGGGCGAAATGCAAGATTCTCTCCATTCTATTCCCAAACTTCGATTTTCTCTATTCCTAGAGGGAGAAACAGGAAACGGATGCTCGACACGTAACGAGCAAATACGATTGATTCTACGAAGTAATTTGAAGTCACTTCAATATGTTTTATTCAATCATGTGGAAAGCTGCATCCGATGAGAGTCGCACGTGCAATTTGAAGGGAGATTCCCAAATAAAATCTGGGAGATCCACCCTACAATATGGAGTCAAAAAGCCAAAATAATAATTTAACGGGTGAGGTGGAAAGAGCGTCGGATGCATTTGCAAATTCATGTCACATCGGAGCAGTATAGTGAATAAGAAGAGAGATGCCGAATCGGATCCCATTTATCGGAATCGATTAGTGAACATGTTGGTTGGTTGTACAATGAGGGATGGTAAAAAATATCTGGCTTATCAAATTCTTTATCGAGCTATGAAGCGTATAAGACAAAAGACAAAGAAAAATCCATTGTCTATTCTTCGCCAAGCCATACGTGGGGTAACTCCCGATGTTGCGACGGAATCCAGACGCGTGGGGGGATCAACCCACCGAATTCCCGTTGAAGTCACACCTGCAGAGGGGAAGGCTTTGGCTATCCGCTGGTCACTGATCGCCTGTAGGAAACGTCCAGGTCGAAACATGGCTCTGAGATCGAGTGATGAATTGATGGATGCTGCCAGAAACTCTGGTAGTGCAGTACGAAAGAAGGAAGAGATTCATAAGATGGCAGAAGCTAACAAAGCTTTTGCCCATTTCCGCTAGTTCCGGGTTTATTTCAATCCATAACTCCTCACCTGTGGATTGAGATAAACTTGGAAGCGCTGGGTGTCAAAAACTAAAATTCGAGACATGCCAAGAACCTATGAATCAAAAAGGATTATACAAATAGAAAGATGTATTTAAATAGTGGGTATTTTTCGGGTGACTCGATCGTGAGGGTTTCTTCCTCAAAGATTTTTTCATCCAGAAAAGATGTGAAGTTGGAAAGTTCATCGAGGAAATGCTTGAGAAGAGATCGACTGAGAATTTGGGATCGATCGCGACATACATTGAAAATTATGTTTGTTCTGGGCGATTGCCGTCCGCAGTGGGGGGAGGCTTATTCCGATTATGAACCGGGAATGAGATACCCGCGTTTCGCCCAAATCCGTTGATTCTTGAGCCCAACTAGGGATTTGATCGGGGAAGGGGAGGGTGGGGGTCCATCCCATTTTTCCTCCACTCAATTCTTTTATCTACCCCGATTGCACAATCTTTCAATCTCTTTGATTTGAGAGGTCCCATCCGATAAGAACAATTCTATTACAGATGGAATGTTGTAGCTCATCCCGTTGTAGCGGGATATTGTTCCATCACGGATAAGAAGTTGATAACCCATATCGTTCCCGCCGTCAATAAATGATTTGTCTCTATCTCCCATGCGAGATGTAGAGAGGGATTCTACCGATTCATTATTATCGTCGAATGGATATACCCCGCAATACGGGAATGACAAGTAGAAATGTGCAAAACATCAGAGAGTCTTCTTCGTCCTTACTCCTATTGGAAACTCAAATTTGGTTGACACAAACAGGATTTCGTGATATACTACGAATTAACAAGCGCACTCGCCTGGGAAATCAATCACTCATTGCTTTGAAAACCATAAATTACCATGACTGCAACTTTAGAAAGACGCGAAAGCGCAAGCCTATGGGGTCGCTTCTGCGACTGGATCACCAGCACCGAAAACCGTCTTTACATCGGATGGTTCGGCGTCTTAATGATTCCTACCCTACTAACCGCAACCTCTGTATTTGTCATCGCCTTCGTTGCAGCCCCCCCTGTGGATATCGACGGTATTCGCGAGCCTGTTTCTGGGTCTTTACTATACGGAAACAACATCATCTCCGGTGCCATCATCCCCACTTCCGCAGCTATAGGTTTACACTTCTACCCCATATGGGAAGCAGCTTCCGTCGATGAATGGCTTTACAATGGTGGTCCCTACGAACTTATCGTTCTTCACTTCCTACTTGGTGTGGCTTGCTACATGGGTCGTGAGTGGGAACTAAGCTTCCGTCTAGGCATGCGTCCTTGGATTGCTGTTGCATACTCAGCCCCCGTCGCAGCTGCCGCCGCCGTATTCTTGATCTACCCAATTGGTCAAGGAAGCTTTTCTGATGGTATGCCCCTAGGCATTTCTGGTACTTTCAACTTCATGATTGTTTTCCAAGCCGAGCATAACATCCTTATGCATCCCTTCCACATGTTGGGTGTAGCTGGCGTATTTGGCGGCTCTCTATTTAGTGCGATGCATGGTTCTTTGGTAACTTCCAGTTTAATCAGAGAGACGACTGAGAATGAATCTGCTAATGCAGGTTATAAGTTTGGTCAAGAGGAAGAAACCTACAACATTGTAGCTGCTCACGGTTACTTTGGACGTCTGATTTTTCAATATGCCAGCTTCAACAACTCCCGTTCTCTGCACTTCTTCTTAGCTGCTTGGCCTGTAATAGGTATCTGGTTCACCGCTCTCGGTATCAGCACCATGGCATTCAACTTGAATGGTTTTAACTTCAACCAATCTGTGGTTGACAGCCAAGGTCGTGTAATTAACACTTGGGCCGATATCATCAACCGCGCTAACCTAGGTATGGAAGTTATGCATGAACGTAACGCTCATAATTTTCCTCTAGATTTAGCTCTTCTCGAAGCTCCTTCTGTGAACGGGTAAGAGCCGTCCGGTCCCGTAGTGAAGTGAAATACCAAAGTCTTGAGAAGCAAGACTTTGGTATTTCACGCATGGAGTCCATGCTTTTCCACGACTACAAGTAAAAAGGAATTGGTAACCATTCATTACAGACTCATGAAAAAATTGGTCTCCCATACCTACCCTATTCTGAATATTCTTTAGAATACTCCTCCGCAACTGTTGGAAACATCCAATCTATCTCTTTTGTTCCAATTCACAAAGTGATTGACGTCCCGTGATCACTGGGATAAATTGAAAACAGATTATTTACAGAATAAAGTCCCTGATATTTTGTCTCGATGCGGATGTGTCTGCGTATCTAACTACCCGTATGGATACACTTGTGCAAATCAGATTTGTTCGAGTAACCCCGTCTCAGTCAATGAACCCTATTATATCACATAAGTCCCGTCTTCCTTCATGTTCATATTATTAAGTGATAAAAAAAAAAAGGGGGGGGGGCGGACGTAGCCAAGTGGATCAAGGCAATGGATTGTGGATCCATCACGCGCGGGTTCAATCCCCGTCGTTCGCCCATCCGATTATGCAACCCATTCCTGGTGTGTAAGCGATAGCATCCTGATAAAAAACGTATGGGGGGGAGCAAACCAAACCTCCTCAAGGGATTTGTCGAGATGACGTAAGTGCTAGATACAAATCAACCTTATTGGGACTTGAATTTATTGATTTTATCTGTATAATGAAATATGTCTAAATGATACCGGAGGTTGCATACATATAAACTGCGTGTAAGCGCGACGAACAAGGAGAGTGGGGCAGTGAAAAAAGCGAAAGCAAACAGAGTCGGAATTTCATATTTCCTATCTAGAGTTTTGAAGCTAGTGGGAGACCAATTTTGTTACTCGTTCGAATTCTCGAAGAACCAGAATCAAAAAAAATCCCTAGTTAATCTATCTTTTAGTTATAAACCTTTCATTAGATTATTTGATGCGTGATTGTTCAGCTCGATTTTTCTACGAAACTTGCGCGATTCTGTACGAGGAGGTAAAGGAGCTACTCTGGAGATACTCGCGTTATTGGCACTACCAATTTCCATACATTGTTCCTTGATTGCGAAGGAGTCAAACCAAAGAAGTCCAATAGATTTGGCAAGACTTATTGGTGAGGGTGGCGAAACGATCGAAGAACCATCGGTGGATTCCTTTCATATTTCTTTCTCTGTTCCTCTATCGATAAGATCATCCTTATACGCTGATGGGAGGAACAAAATAAGAAAGACATATCATGATTATGACTCAGATTTAAGTAGAGATTTTTTGGTTGGCTTGGGAAAGGGGGAGCGACGGCAAAACCCTATGTGTGATACAAAAAATTTGAAATATTTCAATCGGTTTTTCGAATCCTATAAAGAATTTGTAGGGAGAAGGGACGGAGGTTGCGTCTTCCCATATACCAAAACATTTTTGGATTCATGGGAAATCCGAAGAGATCTTCGATACTTCCTACCCAATTCTCTCACTTGGTATTATGCCCCCCCTTCTATGGCGGGAGTAGCAGGAAGTGGTTCTAATGAAAATCTCTATCCCTGCCGGAATCCCAGGTGGGTACTTCAATCATTGAGGTTCAACTCACGCAAGAATGGGATGGAATCCCCCATCTCACAGATTTCTTCACAAACAAGGAAGAAATCAATGGGAGATCGACTGATTGGGCCTCCTCTACGCTTTAGAGAATCGGCTCCAATTCCGAATAGGGCAGGAGGTATTGATCGGAATGGCGAAGAATCCGTAAAAGCATTCAGATGTGAGGGGGATCTATTACCCAATACAATTTTATGGAATAGATTCGGATTTCGGAGTAACAAGTGTGTGGATACAAAAAAGAGTTTTCTCAAAAAGGGTAGGATCTTTCTGGGTATACCCCGAGTAGTCACTGACAAATATAGAAAGAATACTACTTGTCTGACTCGATCGAAGGAAAGGGGAAGCGTACGCCTCCTAGGTCCTCTGGTCAGATGGTACGAACGGAAGGGGTTAACCCCCTTCTGCTCAATATACATGCTTCTCTTACATGATAGTTTCTGCACATTAGTTGCTGAATATTTCTCGCGAATCCAATACCGGTTAGATGGCTGGACGGGAAGCAAAGAATCTACCCGTGTGGCTGAAATCACCATTGGAAAGAGATTAGTGAGATGGGGAGGGAACCCGAAGCGTTTGCTGATCGGACGTATTCCATTTGTAATTAATGAGTATGTGAATGTCGAATCGAGTGTGTGCAAAGATCTTGGTACAACCATAGACTTGTCTTTTCCTCCTCCAAGGAAAGTCTTTGCGGAATTCGAGTACAACTTGGATACGTTGATACGCAGGGTATCAACCTGGAGAAACAGGTTCCTAACAAGTCATATTGTTATCACTATCAAGACAACAACCGGTAGGAATGAGAAGTATTCCCATTAATCTAACAATGTGTCATTTCTTTACAAATGTGTTTTTTCTGGATTTATTTACCGAGTACTTATAAATGCAATTGATTATTTCGTTGATGAAGTGAACAATCCGGATCATATATGGACCAATTCCTTTTTTGATTTTCACTCACTCGATATTTACGGGAAGGTTTATGTATTAAAAAGAATTCTCGAGGAAAGGGATCATTTATTCATAGATTCTGGATCATCGGTGGATGAAGAAGGGGCAGGAGGCTCTCTAATCTCGCTCACGCATACGGTTGATCCATTTCCTATTGGATCATCCGGTATCGGATCTATTCAAGCTTTTTCCGATGATCCTCCTTACATCATGGCGAAACAGAATTGGAATTTTTCCCCGGATAAGTGGAGTCTTGGAAAAGACTCGAAAAGGGAGTTTCAGAAACGTTTTTTAGATAGAGTGATCGCATGGGACTTTCCAAATCGATCTCATTCATCTCTACCAAACCGTGCTGAAAGAGATTTTCTCCCGAAATTTGGGGTCGTGAGGATGAGGGACTTGCTCATCAAGAGACACGGCGATAGCTACTCCAATCTTTTAGATGATTTTTGCGTGAGTTCTAATTGTCAAGTTGGTTCCTGTTTCGGAATAGGATCTTTCGGGATGGAAAGAATCGTTTCATCCGTTCAATCTCACGTATCTGACTCGTTATTACTCAGCGCTTCGCAACGAATAGAAGGAGAAAAAAATAATTATATACTTACGACGATTCAATTTACTCCGTCCGATTCAAATAAATTCGTGACGTTTTCATCATTAACCCATTTAGATAGACGCTTCAATTTAATTTCGAATCTCAGGAGGTTGCTGCCGACGCAAAGATTATTCCCCTACGAAAGGATAGATTCCTTTTTTTTCTCGCGCAATAGCAGTATAAATTCTTCGAAACAAGCATTAGGAACCGATAAGCTACTAACAGATTGGCGATCTCAAACTCATGCTAAGAATTTGAGTTCGGATCAAGTCGATTCAAATAAGTCTATTTGGGGATCAGGCTCGGTGAATGGTTTCATCGAAAATCGACTCGACCAAAATGATTCATTCATTAGGTTTTTCTGGGAATTGAGAGAATTAGAAACACCTTACCGGTCAGAAAGAATCTCGTCGTTCCGCATCGGTACGACGCCGGAATCTCCCATGGGACTGCTTGCAAAGGGGGTTCTGTACGAAGATGCAAAATTGGCAAATTCATACATGGGGGAGAAACCTGTCTGTGTATTCCACCCGGTTGATCTCCGGGATTTCTTAAACGACTTAAATGACTACAAGATCTCTTGGATCTTTTGGAAAGACAATATCTCGGAGAAATGGCGCCTATTTGGGGGATATATACCTTGGTTTTTCACCCCTACCTGGTGGAAATACTTTCACGATCTGATAAGGAACACATATTCAGAAATGGTATCGAAAGTGGGTGATGACTCCCACTACCATATTCCCGGCATCGCAAAAAGGACGGCGGAGACCATGGATGGTGCTAGATCTTACCTGTTACAAAGATTAGCATCGAGATTTAGAAACGATTCAATTATTGACATATTTTCCAAACTAAATTTATTTCTTGTCGAAGAAATTACTAATTAAACGAAGGTTTCATATTTGGGATGGTCAACAATATTAAAATTTTCAGATACGTCCATCCCATTTCAACTTGTTCTTTCCATATTACTTGTTCTTGCATCTTCCAAGTCTATCTGGCCCGTCGTTTCAGGTTTTGATTCTCTCCATTTATGGAAACGATTTGCTACGATTGGATACTCGAAAGACCCGATGCGTAGGTCCTATTTGAAGAAGGTGATGTATTATCCTCCGATAATAGGGCAAATGGGAATAAGGGATGCACTGATACATTTCCTGAAACGAGTCTTGAATCACATCAATAATATATTCTATTATTCCTTGGTAAAGAACGGACTTGATTCATGGATGCTACGCAGGGAAAGCTCCGACACCCTCAGGGTAAATAAGGAACTACTGACTCAATATTTAGTTACAAATGAGACTGTTTCAAAATATAGATCAAGATCGAGTTTTCGTCCTTTGAACGGTGAGCCAAAATGCGGACCCTCCCCGGGAGGATCGATCCTCTTGTCATACCTACATCGGATCCGTCAAAATAATTTATGGAATTATAAGATTCGCAAGTCGGATCCTGCAGAGAAGTGGGTTATTTTCGCTCCCGGAATGAATATTTTCTTTCCAGTTTCGATGAAACGGAGAGGCATTCCACGTGCGCCATATTGTGATGTACCTGCCTCGCTTCAGTCAGGATTACTATCGTCGTCTGAAGGAATTCCATTAATAGGACCTACGGAAACTGGAAGATCTCATCTTATTAGGGATATAACATCTGACTCCTACTCCCCGTTGGTCAAACCGCCAATACCAAAATTGTTATACAATCGATCATATTTCAATAATGAACGTGGAAACTTCATCTCGAAAGAGAGCGTATATCGAGTGAGTCTCGTTTCTGAAATGGCGAAGGAGATGTCTCCCTGTGTAATACGGATTCAAGACATTCATGGATTGAATGCTCATCGTTCGTATCATGAATCAGAAGCGGATCCTAGATTCTTACCTTGCTTAGTACTTAAGAGTATCCATAATGAGCAAAGGAATTTTTGCATTCGTAACAATCTCGTTATTGCCTCGACCCACGTACCCGCGGAGGTGGATCCAGCTCCAATAGCTCCGAACCGGTTGAACAAGTTGATAAATTTTCGGAGGTCTAACAGGCGTCAGCGTCAAAAAGAATTGCTGATTCTATTAAGTGTCAAGGGATTCGACACACACGCTGATCCATCTCTTCTTGAAGGTACTGGGTTTGGAACCACGGGTTATAGTAGACAAGATTTATTATTTCTTGCTCAAGGAGCGTTATTAATTGGTATTTATAGAAAGAGAGAACTTGTGTGTAGTGACACAATTGGATTTACTATGCATAGACAGCACTCGGCTGTAATTCACATGGGTAGTGAAATCGAATACAGTCCCTACAAAATTTTTTCTCACAGGATAGGAAAAGCTATTCTAAAAAATAGTTTGATAGACACTTCTCCTGCGGATCCCTTCTGGATCGGTCGTAATACATTGAAGAGGCGGTTTTATCACTTATCTAACTGGTTTTTGGAATATTCAAGAACCGAATCGACGGTTACGGAATCAATCTTATTTACGCACATTTTAGGGCTATTGGCTGAGTTGGCGGCTCGTGATTCCTGGTTCGAAATGGATGTGATAGGTGGAGATAATCCCATCGTGATTGATAAAATTTTAGAAAACGATTTTTATCTCGCTTGTGGTATTCTAGAAAACTTCTTCAGAGATTTTTCACGCCCACAAATCTGTAGAAATGGCAATCAATCCGGGAATGGTCTTTCCTTTCCTTCTCCTATGAAATCCTGGTACTCCCCAGGTATGATATGTGCAAGCTATTCTCCCCAATTTGCGGAAACGGGGGGGCTGTCCGAGATTCGAACTGACTTCGGAATAAAACAGCCAATTGGAACCGACTCGATTTTAGGAGAGGTACCGCGTGAGATGACGTGGTCTCCTAGGATCTGGCATTTCAGCTTTATGCGAAGCGATATTTATGAATCGATAAGATTATTACCGGAATTCGATGATTGGTGTGCCTCACCCCCTCTCCACCCGGATTATCGTCGAGTCCTACAACGGGATTCTCAATGGGATAGTGGTGAAGACAGCCAATTTGACCCGTACGAAAAAAGAGGATATCATCTCAGTCATACAAGAACTTTGAATAGGTTGAGACAGAAACAGACAAGAAGATTAGAAGATCGGTTGGAAACTATGTCGTTACGTGATCAATTCCCCGAATTGAGACTCTCCGAATCGTCAAGCTCATACGAAACACAATGGAATCGGTTCAATGAATCGGTTCTATTCGTAGGAGGGCGCTTCACCTGGGACCCCATGTTTCTACTCCAACCGGATTCTAGCCCTTCTTTCCCGCATCGCAATTTTTTGGTGAAGCAAGAACTGGTTCGGAGACTCTACGTGACTTATGGCTTGAAAAGAGAGCGCGAGAAACATTTTTCGAATGAAGGGATTAAAAATATGTTCCTCTATCGTGGATATAACCGGAAATCGATAACTACTGAGTCATCCGCGAAGCAGTTGGAGAATGCTCCTTCGGACGAAGAGGGAAATTTCGAATATATCGAAGAGACTTGGTTCATGCATACATATTTGCAGTACCCGCTCGTGTCTCTCCCCGTTCATCTGTACCAAAACCTTGTGGTAGAAAATTTGAAGGAACGATTTGTCCGTCTCAGACTTTTAGTTCATAGAGACAGGTGGATGAAACGGAACCGTTCCCAATTGAGAGACTTTTTTATTTATAACATGTTGTTCGAAAGTTACCAGTATCTGTTCAATCCATTCTGGTTCGATAGAACTCGGTTGGATCGAAGGACAAAACAGTTTTTGAATGGAAGACCACTTCTGTATAAAAACTTATTACATGTCTTTTCGAGCCCAGATCAGTAGTCATGCGCTGCCGGACAAGTTGAATCGGTAAAGGAGAGATATATCTCCCCTTTACCGATCAGGTAATTCCTGCTTTTGAGACTCCGAATGATGAACAAATACTAGATCTTCCTTTTTGGAGTAAAAGAGGCTCATACGGTAAAGGATATTTGGAATCAAAGAAGAATAGATATATTTCCGAGTCTGGGGAGTCATTTCCTCCGGAGGATGCTCCAGCATATCGTCCCAACATCCCGCCTACGAAAAAATTTCCTCTATAAATATGTGTGTCGATTTATCCCCTTCGAGGCGAGAGCATAGGCTCCTTGCCGAAACGGAGGGAGGCATTGCCCGACTTCTTTGCCTAGCAAGCTCGAAACGAGTGAATCGGATTGTCCATAGAATGGTTGGGGAGTAGACAAGCCCGATTTGAGTTCCGAGACGGAGTATGACTACAGATCAACAAGATTGAAACACCGGCAGGCAAAAACCCCTTCGGAAAATACCTCCAAGAAAATTGGATCTGGGACTTATTGCCCAGTTGGAAACAGATCGAGCAAGTAAAAGCCTTCAATCTATTTCCACTCTGACAATGCCAAGACGGAGACTAATGAATCCTCCTCCTTTTCAACTACACTATCTGATGGTTTCCAAACGAAAGGGGAGATTCGGGGATCACGCCAGACATAGCTCCTTATAAGCATTCGATGGAATTCAAGAAGAGGGGGAAGTGTCCCGCCCGTCGTGGCGTGGAAGCAGCCCGATGCAGACGCAGCGTCGAGTCCCTTAATGATTCATCAAACCGGATTCAGATTCAATCTATGTACCATTAAAATGAATAATAAACATTTTTATCTACTCAAACAGGCTCGGTAGTTGCCAATGACTAAGCGTCAGGCATGACCAACACGTGTGCGGCGGGGAAGTCCAATCGCTTCTGCGGTGGAGGGCGGTGCCGATCCAACCACTCCGGAAGTTGCAAAAGACGTGGGAAATGACCAAGTATATTCATATGCCGATTCTGTATAGACATTAAACCCGTATCGATGTAATCCGAGGGATAAAAAAGCGGGGGGGGTGAAACACAGGCGGTCATTAATTAAAAAAGCCTCTAGATTTTTGAAAAGGGGGTAATTTGAATGATAGAACGAGCTCCCCAAGCTTAATTCTGTTGACTAAACTTGACAAAGTCAGGCACGTTGGGGATACTAATCCGAACCGGGTTATTGAATCCAAATGTTGTTTCACAAAAAAATTTGAAATGGAAAAAATTATAATGAGTAGATACGCAATGATTGATGTGGGAGGAAAGCAATTACGGGTAGAACAAAATGGGTCTCATGATATTAACCCTCCGGCATTGATTAGGGGTGATACATCGGATTCTGATTTTGACACAGAAGTATCAATTCATCGAGTTTTGGTAATTCGTTTCGGATCCAGAATCGAGATTGGACGCCCATGGCTGGATGAGGCAACGGTTAGGGGAAGAATCTCGCGCCGTTGTTTCGGTAAGAAAAAATTAATAGGGGGGGTACATTCCGAAAGGGATAAGGACGGGACAAAAAAGAATTCACGATATAGGCAAAATCAAGTTCGATTATTAGTTGATTCCATCCTTTCAGACGGAAAAAAAGTATAAATGATTGGGACGCCTTTCCTTGCCGCCGCAAATACCGGTTTCGACAAAGACCAATTAAAAATTTTATATTTTTTTTTTTTCAATTAGTCTGTTCGTCGCAATACGGCTAATTTATTCGGTAGACGTCTCTATTACTAATTCTGCAAAACATCGAGTCCTGTTTATTACCACATCATAAGTGTCTATAAACGCAGTTATATCAATCGTTCTTTTTTTCCATCACGAGATCGGATAGATGCATCCACCACGGCAGTTCCGAAGAAACGTACTTCTAGATCAAGGAAGAAAATTCGCAATCATGTTTGGAAAACCAAGGTGGTCAAACAAGCATCAAAAGCTTTTTCTCTAGCTAAATCCGTTCTAACAGGTTGTTCAAAAAGCTTTTACTACGCGATGACGGGCGACAGGCTTTCCGAAACGGAAGTATGATCCTAACTACTTGTTGGTTCGACACCGGGAAGGGAGAAGGGGAATGTCGGCGTCGTCAGATGCTTCTAACCCCCTCTACAAAATTGTCTATGCCTACTGTTGACGCAAACGAGATGTCGGGATCGTTCGATATCGCGTTCATCGGGAAACCCAACTTTGTGCGGGTCGGATTCGACCCCTATTTTGGAGTGGATAAACGCGAGGTCGTGAGAAAATGAAACCGCTTCATGGGAAACCCGCCCGGGTTGCGGCTTCGACGAGACGTGGCGGGAGATGTTGGGATGTAATTGAAAAGTGTGAAATCGGATGTAGAACTGGGGGTGGGGGACACCTTCACCGCCTAGGGTGGGGCAAATCCCCCCCCACCAGGGAGCGCGGTAGGGATTATTTGAAACCTACGTGGAGTCTGTTTAATTCAAAAGATCTGTCGGGGGATAATTCTTATTCAACGTCAGAATATGAAAGAGTCTTTTTTGAGGAGTGGGGATCGATGATGGCATCTGGTCACGACCTACATCTGGGTCATACAAACTTTGGCTTGGACAATTTCCCAGGTGCAGTCCACAGCGGGCTTGCTCTGGAAAGTTCCTCATATTTTATTCTATCCCATGCCTATCTATAGGGAACTATAGACTTCAAACGTCTTTTGAAAATTCATTTATCCATTTTTCTATTCTTTCATCTTCCTATCGCTATTTAGCAACTACATTTGGATGTCGTTCGGAATAGCAGGATTTGAACCTGCGACCCCCATCACCCCAAGATGGTGCGCTACCGGGCTGCGCTATACCCCGCAAGTCATGTGATTATAGCATCGAATTAAGACGTTGATCCAATCTTGTGAGGTAAAAAGAGAAATATATTGACACTACACTCGCTAATGCGTTACCATGGTTTCGTCAAACCGCAAGCCGCTATGGTGAAATGGGTAGACACGCTGCTCTTAGGAAGCAGTGCCTAAGCATCTCGGTTCGAATCCGAGTAGCGGCAATGCAACCACCCCATTTCGAAATCCTATTGAGAGTCAATCGAGAGGAAGTAATATAGGAACTTCCATTCCGGGGATATTGACATGCTCGGGGTGACAATCGTAACAAGGTGGACACGGATAACTTGTCGAATTGTCTATTTGTCGGGGTATGATTTTAGAGTAAGTATGTCATGAACGAGAGATGGTTCACGAATCGATGTGGAATGAATGAACAGCGACAAGGCACCTCCGAAAATCCGTAGATATCTACGAATCTATCTCTCTTTAAATGTATGTGTATACGTACACATTGATAGATGTAGATATTCATATAGACAATAGTTGATTCTTTTCCCCTTTTGCATGATGCACGTAATGGAGAAAATACTCGTTTACATTCCCCTTTTTACCCTTTTTTTTGCTACTACATGTGACTGGACATACCTAATTGGTAGATTCAATGGGGTTGGTGACTCAAGCAGAAAGGGCGTAGTAATTGCTTTCCCGTGTATGACCGGATTAATGACCACCTGTTGGGTACGGTACAGGCATTTCCCACCAAGCGATTTGTACGAATCATTTATGTTCCCTTCATGGAGCTTTTCCCCACCATACCTGATCCTAGGCCTTAAGAACCGGAATGAGTGGTCAGCCGCAACCGCGGGACCGTGTGCTTCACTAACCCACGAATTTGCAACTCTGGGTCTTCCTGGGGAGATGCAAAAATATACACCATTAGTACCTGCTTCGTAATCCCATTGGTCGACGACGCATGTAAGTACGACGTTATTGAGCTACGCAGCTTCACCACGTGGGTCTCCACTGGCAATATCTCCACCAACAGTTTGTTTCACCGGCGGTAAAAAATCCCTCATCATTACTGCGAATCGTGTTTTCACCAGTTGGATACAACGCCAAAAAATAAGTAAAGATTTTCATGAATTGGTTGGGGACAAAAACGTTGTGGAAAAATCCTCCTACCATTTATTTTTAAATTTACATAGAAATCAATTAATTGCTAAATCAGATTGGTGGAGCCATCGAATCATCAGTGTGGGGCTTTCTCTCCCGACAGTCGGTATTCCATCCGGTTCGGTGTGGGCTAATGAGGCGTGGGGGTCGTATCGGAGTCGGGATCCTAAGGAAACTCGGTCGCTAGTGACTCGGTTGGTATATGCTATTCATCTCCACACCAGAATCAGCAATAATTGGCGAGGGGAGGCACCTGCTGCAGTAGCCTCCACGGGATTTTTATTGGTTTGGACTCGTTCTTCAGGGGTTAATTCGTTAGGAATCGGTTTGCACAATCACGGATGGCTGACCCCAACATGAAACGGGATTGTCCGCCTCAATATCTTTATTTGGTTCAGTTGCGGCGAAGGCTTGTTTATGGCCAGGGGAGTAGCAATTCCAATCAAGTAGTGAAGCGGAGTATATGTCTGATATGTTCGGGAAAAGGAGAATCGACGGGTGTATCTCTTCCACTATATCCAAACCTTCAACCATCTCTTTATTGTTCCAACAAGTGAAACAATAACTTTCTGGTCCATTCGAATTCAGGCGGGGATTGCACGGGTGGGAGGTGCCGCGACGGGCAAAATGCTTGCCCGGTACCTCTCTTATCGGAATAGAACTGATCATTACCCGGAATTATCCAAACTAGAAGGTACTTCACTTCAATAATAGCGGATTGAAACAAACAATTTTCAGGTTCCGATATAATCAATCAAATCAGAATTTGAACAATTAACTATTTTGTAACCCTAAAAGCAAGCAACATGAATAGTGAGTGAATAGGGGTTGATACCACACCAATCGTTTTCGAAGGGGGAACCGTTTGAGTACGAAACAGATTTTGACTCATAACTGTTCCCAAAAATACCGGAAATTTCGTCGGGGAGCCGCCCGTTCCTAGTAGAGGCGGTTGAAGGAATAGTAAACACGGTAAACAATCCAGGCATCGGAGTGACTACTATTCCCACCGGCTGGGCGAGAGACGAAGTATGCGTCGGGTCGTAGCAAGTCCTCGCGGGAATAGACAAAGCCGCACTAGTAATTAATCCGTTATCTATGATATTCCCCTGCGGGGAACCTAGCTAAATCATCAATTCTAAACAATGATTTTAAAAATATGAAAAATGACGGGTAACCTCCTTCCGAAAGTTAAGTTGTCTCATACGAATTATTTAATTCATATAAATATTGATTTGGGTGTTGCCAACCAAGGGAAGGATATATAGAACAGTCAAAAGGCAATAACCCTTCCGTAGCGATTCGATCGATCTATACCCTCCCGTTTCTCGAGAAACTCCGGCCAGCGGCACGCATGCATCGCGATGCAATGCACCTCTCCAGGAGTGTCAAACTAAGCATGTAAGAACAAAATGTAACTACGATTAGTCAGGTAGAGATTACGCACGCGTATGGAGAGGCACTCCCGGCGACACAAGATGTGTCTCGTTCCTCAAGCTCGTGATGTCGGGAAATGGTCTCCAATCCCAGCAAAGTCATAGTTAGAGCCGCGACAACCGAAGCGGATGGTGGAACCATCCGCCAAGACATGAGTTTTGCAGCTGAATATGAACCTCTATCCCTTTTTCTTCCTGTTCCTTCTTTTTTTTTTCCTTCATTTTCCCCATTTCATAGACATAAGCTCAAATTTGTTATATGTTCCAACTCCCGTGTACAGAGAGAAACGCAAAAGGCTCGGAGAGATAAATACAACTGTTTGGCCATCACATGCATATAGTCGGTATTGGGAAAGGAGTAAAAAAACAAATGCATAGATTCGTTTTTCATTGGACAGGCAGATGTGTTTGTTGAAGTAGTAACAAAGTCCCATTAGAGTAAGACCCGTGGGGAATAATCCGTGGATACCTGAGCCAGAATTGGATCCGAGAGAAGGATTTCTCCGGCTATAATCTCCCCTGGCAATTGGATCGATTTATTATCGATGTAAAAATTGTGATGAAATGCGTAGATTATCGGTACGGGGTCTGGTATACAAATACCTGGTACCGACGATTCCGCTTTCGTTGCAAGAAGAAAACATCGGAATTGAAATACCTGTTGCAAGAATTGGGAGAGTGGCGACCGTCACTAACCAAGGTATATTACTCATGAATTGGAGGTGATAGGAATAATTATTCCTAATTGAATAAAGTATTTATCAGGGCGATGCCCCGACTCATATCCAACTGGATACGAGTCGGAGGAGGAATATCTGGCTCTCACTTAGTATTATTTTTGTATCACCAATTACTTGGTAGGCTAGACCCATACTACGAGTTGTTTCTGACCCTGGATAGACGCGCACACTTAAGGAATCTGTTGGGCAAGCAGATTCACATCTCTTGCGACCTACACAATCTTCGGTTCTGGGGGCGGAAGCAATTTGATTAGCTTTACACCCCTCCCAAGGTACCGTCTCCGATGCATCCGTCGGACAAGCTCTTACACATTGAGTGCAACCAATACAAGTGTCGTATATCTTTACTGAGTGTGCCGTCGAACCTCCTTTACTCCTGTGTATACCTATGCACATGCGTATGAGTTGCCAGACGCATTTTCTTACTGAGACTAAACTACACACATTAGCATATTCCAATACCAGGCATAATTCCGAGTAGGTAGATGTGGCGTCCCCACCTGTTACTCTATTCGCGAGTCTAACGAGTTTTGTATTTAAACATTACTTTGCTTATTGCACATACATTCAGCCACAACCTTCCTTCTTTGTCAAGACGCTTCCTGTTGCTTGTATGTGAGTGATGCATGGCCGGCACGTCATCACCCATCACATCGTATGAGACTTCAACTACATCGAAAGGAATATCGGGGGGATTAATGACATGGATTACAACTCGTATCGTGGCGAAAACAGGCAAACTTCGTTTGATTAGGTGTAGTACGACACGCCCCGATAGGGGCGTATACCGAAAGAATGGTTTCATCGATGGATCAATTACCATTTTAACAAATCAAATTGAGGGCTGCGCGTTGATCCTTTTCAACAAGTAATTGAAGCAATGGATAGATGACGCAATATTGGCTTCGGTGACTGCCGCACAGCAATAGTGAATAATGAAGAAACTCCCCAAGCCGTGTTGGTGGCTTCCACCGAAGCCACCAGAAGTACCACAGAAAGAAATTTGGAAGAAACCACCGAATTTGTCAGTGACTAATCTCTTGTTGAATATTGCTTCCACACTTGTGTACTGTCCCTCGATGGATCAATCAATCAGGGGATATGCATTAGACCATTCCAAACCTTTGACTCGCAACATCGATTCTCTGGAGGGACTTGCACAAACTATTGCTAAATCTATCGGTTCTCGCATCGGTTGGTGAATCAGAGTCTGTTACTCAATCGGTTAGCATCGTAGCAAATACGATCGAGATTTTTACAGATCCTACGTACGTAAGTGAGCAACTGTCCCGCAACCACGTAACAACCACGTACGTAATGTCAGGTATAGAATATACAGAAATGAATTGAAATAAATTGACCTCAGAAAGACGGGACGAACTACATCGGATGATTGGCAAATCAGTGGGTGGGAGTGTTGACCATACCGGTACGACAGAGTGGTTGATCAGTAGAGTAAAAATATGCCCCAGCAACATGCTACCCCTGGGAGCGGCGCCTATAACGGGGTTGTTACATAACTCGTATGTCAATTAAACGGAGGCTAATGGGATTGAGTCAGTATCGGGAGAACCTGGATAACCCCCTGGAGGGAAAATTCCTCGATGTGGCGGGAGCGGGAGCGCAAGAGGATGTATTCTGTGAAGAGACCGATAGAGATTCAGATGGGGTGGGAGGGACAAAAGGGCGTACACTTTAATAATGGCTTACTAGTTGTGCAGGACGGCAAAAAAAAGTTGCTACCCTCCGACCAAAACTTATGGGCCTTTCATCGCAGTGGCATTTCACTCAATTTGTGTACATCATTGACGGATACACATAAGAAGTTTCTTCTTGATTTAACTGGGTGTAATGCACTTAAGCTCAATGTTATAAGAGCTTACCTACGCTTATTATTTACTAATGATAACAGCGAACAGTTTTGCCTCTATTTATGGGGTCCTGGAGCAACAGGAAAATCAACCTTTGTACAGCTGCTGGAGCATATATTGGGGGAAGCAGCATGCGCACTAGATATATTAAGGTTGAACCATCGTTTTGAAATGAGGGGAATCAATGACAAATTGCTTATTACATTACCGGATATTCCTACAAAGGTAAACGATGCACAGTGCTCCATCCTCAAGAAACTTATATCAGGGGACAAAATCGTTATTGAAATTAAGAATGGAAGCGTATATTCCGCATCTGTAACAGCATTGCTGCTGGTTACCTCTAATACAAAATGGATGGTTCAAGACCGAACCAGCGGTTTTAGAAGACGCATCCTATATGTGCTTACCCCAAAGACCGCAGCCCAAAGAGATCCATTCTTGTTAAATAAGCTTAAAGAGGAAGCTAGCGGATTGGTTAACTGGGCGCTCGATATGCCTGCCGAGCTGTCTCGAATAGGGCAAAGTGTAGAAGCCCTTAACGAACTAAATGGAGGGGGCCAAGATGTGTCAGGTGTCTTAGATTGGCTGTTTGCGGTTGTAAAATACCATCCAGGCGATGAAGTCCAGCTAGGAGCGAAAAAGATACCAGCGCCAGGAGGTTTGTACGAATCCTATACCCGTTATGCTGAATTGAATGGCATTGAACCAATCGTTTACAACATATTTGGCGATGTTTTGGACGACTCTTTAAGGTCACTTGGTTACACTGACATAATTTCAAAAAGAAGAGCAAGTGGAAGACTCGTGACAGGCCTTAGCTTATGTCATGGTAAGCCTCTTCAAAGAAGCTTATTCAAAGAAGTAGGAAAATCCTTAATGGATTTGGAACCCTGGGAAGGTTTTCAGAGGGATAAACAAAACTATAAAATGACTCAATCTGAATGCTATGAGGCGCTCCATCAGGGAGAATCGTCCCCGCCTAATAGAAAACCGGTTGAGAGGGAAGAAATAGTTGGGAATTTTGGTTTACCCAGTGTCGACAGTGTCGACAGTGTCGACTGTGTCGACTGTGTCGACTATTTTGGTAAATTTGGTAAATTTACCAAATTTAGTTTACCCAGTGCCGACAGTATTGTCACCTTTGACAAAATAGACGAATTTAGTACATTTGAGAAAATTAGTGAATATTGTCTAAAGAGTCCGACCAGCCTTGAAAGTGCCGAGAGTGAAAATAGTCGTAACAACGTAGCTAGTTTAGATATTATCGAGACAAAAAAGCAATGCGGTAAGCCTCCTCTCCTAAGAGAAAAGCCACGGTTAGTTCTCAAGAATAAGATGAACCTTCTAGACATAATAATGTCTAAGGTAGGCAGCTTAACAGAACCAGAAGCAAATAAAACAGAGGCATTTCTGACGAAATACAACTGGTTAGGGGAAGCATTATCCAATTTGCGAGAGGATTGGACCGAGAAGCAAATACTAGAGGAGGCACGAAAGATAGTGCAAGTGGAACAATCGACTAGGGAAGAGATAGGTAGGCGCTATTCCTTCATGGAAAAATCAGAAGCAGTGGCCATCCCTCTCCCAATAGAGCTACAATTATCAACCACTATGGAGGGACGAAGTTACCCGCTTGCATCCGCATTAGAGGGAGGTATTGATAGACTGAAACAGATACCTTCCAGTTACAAAGATCTAATAGACACAATAAATAGCGCAGCAAACGCCATCGTAGATACCGTTTATATGTTGTTTCGTCTCTTTAGACGGCAAAACAGCACATACTACAATCGTAGATGCCCAATTCAGGGACTTTTTGCGATGTCATATGCTCATTCGCAAGGCTATCCGAGGCTGATTCCCCGGGGTAACCAAGGGTCAGGGACGATCTCTAGCCTCAAGCGGGACTGCAAGAGTGTGATCAAACAGATACTGAATAAAAGTTTGCTTCCTAATGATCTTGTGATTGAAGAAATAGATATGGTGGCATGCCATACAGGCATCTATGCAGGACTGACTGGGAAGGGTTTAGCACCCCTTACATTAGAAGCTTACCAGACAGGCGATTTCTGGTCAGCCGTAATGGCCAAATGGGGAGACAAAATACCAAAGAAACTGCTTAAAACAATTCTCTATTCGGGATTGAATGGAGCTAGCCTTCTAGGAAATGGAGCTATACGCCAAAGGGTGATAGATTTATGTGCCTCTCTTAGCAGCTCTGAACAGGAAACTTATCTTCAGAAGGTTAGAAGTCATCCTATTCTTCATGAGCTTGCCTTGTTTCAGTCGTCGTTAAACCAAAGAGAAAACATTTACTTACCGTCCCGCGTAAACCCCTATTACGGAAGCGTTGAAGAAGAGCAAAGCGGTAAAGTCGGAGGGAGTAGATATCACGGAGGGCTGTTGTCTTCCCGTATTCTTGCTTCTCACGAGATTGTGCTTCTTGCCTATCTAGTCAAATCAATTTGTCAGGAGAGATTAGGTGTTCCCCTTAGCTTAGAAAATGATGGACTTTTATTACTTACCCGCGCAGACAACCGATCTCTTGTCTTTCATTTATTAGATGGTATCTTGCAGACATGTAGTAGAGAATTTATTGGGGTATCTATCCCTCTAGAAACTAAATGACTAACAAATCAATTCAGATTGATTACTCTCTGAGGGGAGGGCTTTTTGAGCCAACTAACCAATTCAGATTGATTGCTCTCTGAGGTCTTTCTGAGGGCTTTCTGTTGGTTCCAACTAAACAATTCAGATTGATTACTCTCTGAATGAAGGCTCTCTGATAGCTAGAAAGAAGGTCTCTCTAGATATTTCTTATTTCATCTCTTATCTCTTATCTCTTCTCTTTCTATCTCTTTAAGAAAAGATATAGATAGAGAGGATAATAAGAAGATACGAAGAAAGATATCTACAAGATAATAAACAGATATCTCATTCATCTCTTCTTCTAATTTGGAAACATCTGTTCAATTACCCCCTTAGCCTCTTTTCTATTGAATAGGAGACTAACCCCCTAGATACTAAAAAGACACAGAATAGAAAAGAAAAGAAGAAAGAAAAGAAGAAAGAAACAAACAGAAACAGATAACACACACACAGAATAGAAGAGATAAGAAAAGAAAAGCAAAAAGACATACAGACACAATCTAGAAGATAAGAATAGAAACAAATAGAAAGATAAGAAGACAAACAAATAGAACAAAACAACACATAACAAAACAGAGAGAAACAAACAATCACTAATTTGTTATATGTGGTAAATGGTTTTAATTATTTGGTAAATGGTTTCAATAAAACAAATTTGAAACATTTTAATAAGACATTTTACTAACCAATTTGGTCAATACCACTTTTTCCATTTTACAAACACCTTTTACCAAATAATTGAAACCATTTACCAAATTTACCAAATTTACCAATTTAGTCGACACTGTCGACACTGTCGTTCCTTCGGCCTTGTCTGGGACAATTAGCACTTATCCACCAATTCTACTCCATCAATCAATTCTCTTTTATCCTTTGCTTCGTTACTTGGTTCTCCTGGTATTCCTAAGTTTATTATAGGCCGCGGCATTCTCTTCCTAGCTCGTGCCTCTTCTCTGAGTAGTACTTCTTTTTCCATCGGGGAAAGAGAGACCATAGATAAGACTGGTGTAAATTTAAATTTGAATTATTTACACCAGTCTTATCTACGGTCTGATTCTATTGGAGCAGTTTCTTACGCTTCAAGTCAACACCATCGACACCAGACCAGCTGGCATCGGTGCCAACTGTGTCAATTGCATCGGACGTCTCCATCCCCGAGTTATCACTTTTCTATTCCTTTTGGGAAGGATGTGACGCACTGCTTAACCTCATTGCCGCCCTTTTGAGTTGAGCAGCAGAGCAGCTTCGGGACGACCCGCAGGAGAGTACGGGGTATTGTTTTTGAACTGTCTCTATCTTACTAAAAACGTTTTCACAAATCCGGACTGATAGTCCTTCGATCCACGTATACCCGGCTCCCTCACTGATCTGTTATACGAATCTATATTTCTCTTGAACAAATGATTTGGAATGCTTTTGCGTCTTCCCAGTGGTTTCCAAAGACCTCTTTGAGAGGAATAATCTCTGGGGTGGAATTTCAAGTGGTAGGTAATTTTCAAAACTCGAAGACTTATCTGAGATATCTGAGATTGAGTAGATCCCATCTTCTCCTTTTCCTCAAGGACTTGCGACGGATTGGTATACACTCCTTTATTCGTGATAGTGGTATTAACAACAATTGTCTAATGGATTTATTACGCTATCCAAATAATCTAATTATTACTAAATGGAATGATACAAACTTAATTGTATCTGCCTGTATCTGTACCTATCTATCTGTATATAAATTGGTAGATAGGTAGTAGTAATCCCTAAATTTGTTAGATTCACCGAACAACTACCTGTTTTTAGTAACAATAAGTCTTGATTCTTTTAGGGAATGGGATTCAATAATCGGGGTAGAAATCTGATTGAAGCTACCAAGTGATCGGTAACTTCAATCGGATGATCGAGCAATAATTCGCAATTACGTGCCGAGCCCAATCTCGAGAATCAAGTATCGAGGTACATCTTCATTCTAAGTGTAGCCGCTCGGCTGCCGTCAGTAGCACCAAAGCAGAATCTGCCGACACAAGCCAATTCTTCCAAACGATGAGTTGGCCACAAAAGACGTTTAATTCGTTGTACTTTAATTGGGTTTTCGTAACCATTCATTCCTGCTGCACCCTCTCCGGGAACGAAATCCAATACAGAATCGGGGAAGTCCGTGTGGCTCGGGATTGAAAGATATTCGAGAAGCCGTAACTGCCGACGACACCTCGGGGAAAACAAATCCTCAATGTTGTAAAATATGGAATGAACCCCCCCCCTATCCCTTTCTTTTTTAGGTAAGCACAATACAAATTCATCAAATCCTTTTTTGTCTAATACCTTCCTAAATTTCTTTCTGAACTTTGGTAAAGTACTAATCATTTTATACATCAAGATCTGATCGGTAAGGACCTTAGCCCTACGCGAATATGCATCGAAAAACAGATGATTCAGAACTTTGCGTCTACCGCGGCCAAGAATCAGACTTAGTAAGTCTGGTTCTAAATCCGTGTCTTCAGTAAATGCAATAATAGTTTCGTGATTTCCCATCACGTGAATGGTAGACGCAAGTTCCCTTAATTTCTCTGATTTTCGCTCCAACAGCTTGGGTCTAAATTTCCATCGACGTTTAGGATGGAAGGATTGCCTAGTGGCGAACCTTCGCTTACGTACCTCAGACTTATCATTTGAAAATTTGTTGAATGGTAGCGCTATGCCAAATTCTTCGTGGGATCTGTCTCCAAATAGGGCTTCATATGCCTCGATCGGTACCAATTCGTCAGGTATAAAAATCGTCTTGTTTCTATACGTCTCTACCGAATCCGGGGCGACCACCCATGGGGCTGAATCTAACTTCACATTCCATTTCATTCTGGAATTAAAGATCACTGGACGGGCAATCACCTTTTTCCTCCTTTCCTTGGCGATTTGTCTCATACGGTTTATGGATCGGATTCTTCGTTCGATCGCATTTTGCCGCGTCGTGAACCCTTGCACATCCGTGTCTCGCGAGAAATTAGCAAAACTGTGCAGTAGGTTGCTACACTCCCGTTGTTTACTGAGATTCGCGATTCGAGCCTTTAGCAAAGAGTTTTCCGCATAAATAGAATGATTTTCTGCCCTTCTTTTGAACAAATGGTGGTTTCCCCTTTCGTGGACGCTTGCATCAACCCAATCAGAATTATTTGCCTTATGAAGAAAATTCTTCCATTTTTTTGGAGATATTCGGGACCACATTTCGATCGGTAAGTTGTATCGATCGAGACAATCCAAGCGGCTTTTCCAATCATTTGCATTCAATGCATTAATCGATTTGAGGAATCCCCAATCTCTCCCATATTTTATTATGCTTTCATCAATATATGGATATTGATGCAAATTATGAGCTGATACATCCCCGAAGTATTTTGCTTCGTAGTTGCTTATGTCGTTTGCGCTTCTGCCGAAGCTTTTGTCACTCACTTCATCTTCTGACGAGGCGGCGGTTAAGTCCGTCCCATCTCTCAAACAGGTGGACCATACTCCATCAAAAACATAAGCTTGAGAAATAAACCCAGTGGAGCCATTACTACCAATCCCCAGCAATGCAGCCCGTTGGTTAGAAACGTCCGGATTTGATTGTTCCTTCTCTTCGTGAATTTAGGCAATACCACTGACAGTCCGTACTAAGTGGGCCTCCAATGCTTCAAATCCAGTCGCGGAATAAGCATTAATTTCCAAAAATTTTTTATATAATTTGATCACTGACGAGACACAATTGTTATTTGGTTTAGCAACCCATGTGTGAAGATCCAGAAGCCTTTGTTGAATAGCAATAGATTCTATTTCCGATTTGGACGATCCGCCAATAATTGTGTCGCGTAATTTCTGAATGTCCATTTCCTCGATACATCTTCGTAATGCTCTTCGGTCGTTTCCTCCGGGACCTGCATCGCCAAATAGATTCATCATTTCCGATTGAGTATCCGATTTGAATTCGTTGGTGGTGTATCCCAGCAACGCTTCACCATCATCAGAAACTGATTGGATATTGCGATTAATTTTATTTGATGTCATTTCTGCCTTTCCATCGATAGCGTCATGACCAGCAAGGTTTTCGTTCTTCCTGATCCTCGAGCCCACATCCGCGGGACCCCGTCCCTCGACGTTGTTCGTACTGGTAGTTCCCCCAATTGCTTCAACTCCAATAGACGGATTGAGTACCGTCCGTTCGAATCGCATAGACTCGATCAAGCTGTTTATGAAACGGCCTACCCGCTTAGTTTGCGACGCAAATTTCTTCCCGAAAGTTTTTACGATTCTTTGTCTTACCGGATTCCAGAACGAAGGATCCTTCCTGATAGTCCCGAAAGGTACATCCGTTTGAAATCCCCAAGCAGTTAAATAACTAAACTGAACTCTTTCTTTTCCTAATTGATCTACATAACCGTCATTAGACGATACCTCAGGCTTGATGGACTGATTAGTAAGTCCCTTTTTCTTGAGTGACCTCCTCCTTTTACTATGCCAAGGTTTCAGCTGAGATGGAAACAGAATCTTTGTTTGAACACCGTCCTTTAACCGACGACCAGGAAACCTATTTTCTGGGAATTCTTCACCGTCATAGCTACAGATTACATGGGACTCCCTGCACGGATCGATCCGATCTTCACCCCATTCGGGAACTTGGAGGCATAATATTCGACCAATATTCTTAGGTATAATCAAGAGAGGTAACTTAACATATCTTCTGAAATTGGATTGCGAGACCGGCAATAACCCCCTACCCGTATGGATCGAACCCATGTCTAATCTAGCAGCGAGATTCAAGCGTTCGTATTTCGATCTACCAAAACTCCTTTGAGAAGAAGGAGTGATTGATACTTGCTCTACTTGGGGGTTCGTTCCTCCCCTCGTATCAACCATTGCTACTTCAGGATCCCATTCTGTTGAGCCTTTGCTCCACGATGAGGTGGAACCGGGTATTTCCATCCATCTTATAAAAAATGGAGAATGAATCTTACCCTGCAGCATTCTCCAGATAAGCGTTTTACGCCTTCTGGCCCGCATAGATCCTTTAATAAGCCTTCGACGGAAATCAGAAGCTTTCGAATATCGTTTCAGTAGTTTAGCTGACCTTAACCCCGTTTTTCCAAAATTAGTAGCTAAATTTCTGAGCTTTTTGTTACGAATATCGCTTTCCATACCAGGTATATCAAATCGACTTTCATTTATGAATTGAGTATTACGAAACAAATCCCTTTCAAGATCCTCAATTCGATGAGTCAAACATATTTTCCTTCTGCGACCCATCATGAAAGATACTTTTTTCCGACCGGTCAACGATGCATCAGACAGAAAAGCACGATTCGGATTCCTACACATATCTTCGAAATAAATAAAAAATAGAGCCCGATCCGTTGGTAGCAGCTTGAAGATATCCTCCCAAGTTACGGAAGGCTGAAAATTATTTATTGCTTCCAAAATGCTTCTTAATTCCAAACTATCCAGTTTCTGTTCATTGGGTATTAATCTATCGAACAAAAATTCAGAAACTTCAGTAGCATCTGGAGATAATGGTTCCCAAGGAAGAGGAATCTTATTATTCACAAATTCTTTATGTTTATTCAAAATCCGAGTTTCAATTTTATTTTCACGGTTTACTACCCCCGCAAAATATTCATACGTTTTCGGTATTGGCGTCGTCGTTTCACAAATCGTAAGGAACGACCGTGAATTCGGAACTCTGACACGATGCAATTGACTCATTAAAGGATCATATATTTTGGGTAGTCCCATATACCCTTCAATCTTTGATTTCGTTCTTTTTCCTATTGCTCCCGAGAAGACACATCCATTATTTAGAAGCCTAATGCGATCTTTCAGTTCGTTATGCAAATTCTCTCTCTCATTCGGATGATCCAGGATCCAGCTTTGATAATGAGACGGAGTTGATGACGAAACATCGAAACCCTTTAGGGATTTTCTTAACTACTCTTCAAGAATTGACGAACCAGGCAAAGATGCAAAAACCAACCGTGAGTTGCTCCCGTTTACACACTCGGTGAAGAAGCAAGTTGATACCCTCCTTTTAACGTCGCTTCGATGGCTTATCCGACTGATCGGCCTGTGCCGCATGGGTCGATTCGTCCTACGGGGATCAACAAACGAGTTAGGCCATGGCTCGCAAAGCCATTTTGCGGAGGATGGTAAATCCAAACAGGTTTTATCATATCTGATTAATTCATCCTCAAATTTTCTCGTCACGAAAGGGACCGGGGACCTACCCGGATACGATAGCATAGTGATGAACGAAACAATACTAAAAGTCTTATACATGACACGTTTCAGCCAGATATGAAGTATTGGTGAGTCCTTCTCGATGCGATGCATCGATAATCTAGACGATTGCCCGAGCAAGAGATGGCCGACCAACCAGCCCGATAAACTACCCATTAGGAATATCGTACTGTTGCTGTAACGGAACATAACTAGATAAATCAATCTTGCTAATGTCGCGTTTGGCAACAAAATTGGATTGAATGGCTGGAGAACTGGACTATTCGGGAATGTGCTTGCAACTCTCGAATCGCGAATTGACTGCGCGGGGCGGAGAGCCTGGTAATCAGGTAAATCTTTGGTTCGGGACCAGAATAGAAACATATATGGTAGAACCGCAATAGTTACCAGGTTAGGTCTCGGAATCAACAAATAAATTGGTGAAATGAAAACAGACGAAAAGACTAGTAACTGACCAGTCATTGATCCGATGAGCGCAGCTACACCGCTAAAATCCCCCCATAGAAGAAAAGACCTCAGACATAAAATTTGCGAAGGTCCGATGGGCAGTGTTGGCAGCAATCCGTAATAAAAACCAAATAATAGGGAAGGACTCATGTTTTTTAACCAACCGATTAATGACGCTCTAAAGCAAAAATTTAATATTAAATTAACCTCAATTTTCTTCATAATGATTAGTCCCCTAATTCATTTTCAGTTTCCGCCCCACCGGAAGTTGTTCCCAGCCTATCGCTGCTGGATACGAATACTTTCCAGTGGTAATCGATTCATTTTAACAATTACTATGGTTAATCAAGTAGGTTGAAATGACACGAACATCCAAATGAATTATGAGTATCCCCGCTCGATGTGTTTACCTTATCATGTTACTGCTGGTAATCCATCCCCATATTACGTCTTATTATACAGCAATCAAACATATTTTGTCTATACTATTCATACGTAAATGTATGACTCCCGTTATATGGGAGTCGCGGGGTGTGCGGCGCGCGCGACATCAGGCGCATACCGCACCACACAAACGGTAGTTAGCAACATAGGTATTGACAAAGGGAATGGTTGGATATGGAAAAGTCTTGCGACAGGCAATGCAAAAATGTCGACTATTGCATCTTGTAATAGAATAAATTCTCTTCTTTTCTGGGATGTTTCAAATGAGCATTTGGCTGATCATTCGGATAGACCTTTGTTGGTTCGGCACAGCCGAACCAAGCAATAAGAAGAAGAGGTCAACAATGAAGAGGTTCTTGCTTCGAGAGATTCTTCCAAGAAGGGATTGAACCAGGATTGCGCATCAAGGGGCGAGTGACCGATTCAAGTACATCCGCGGCGTTAGCAAAACCATGTATTTGAGCAAATGTGAATTCGACAGACCATTTTGTATCAATCCCCCTAGCCTCTAAAGGATTGGCATGAGCCATTCCTGTAAAAGCTAAATCAGGTTCCAGTTCGTGCATTCGTTGGACTTGATTATAATTGTCGGGTTTTTCCACGATTCGTGGCATCGGTATATTCATTACCTCACAGGTGGTTTTTAAAAGGGATAATTCCGCAGCTTGATATCGCTTATCTAAATAAGGAATACCTATTTCATAGACAATCATTCCGCATCGAACTGAGAATCTAGCTAGAGATATTTCCAGTAAATTATCCCCCATAGAAAAGACAGATTTTCCACCTATAATTTTTATATATTTTGAAAGATTCTTCCATATCTGTTCTTCCTTTTCTTTTAAACCTTTGGGTTTCATGCCAAGCACATCGCAAATTCTTTCCATCCATGCTCGTGTTCCGTCGGGACCAATTGGGAAGGGTGCCCCGATGAGGCGACACTTTCTGCGTCGCATTAAAATGGTTGCTGT